ATTATTTGATGCAATTAGAACTGTTCCCAACGATAAAATGATTAAAAAAAAATCTATTGGAATAAAAGAAATTAATAAAAAAGTTCCTCGATGGTCATACAAATTAATCAACGATTTTGAACAACAGGAGGGGGAAACCGAAGAAACTGTGGTAGAGGATCATCAGATTCGTTCAAGAAAATCCAAACGTGTAGTGATTTTTACTGATAACCAACAAAATACTGATGCTTATACTAATACCAAAGAAACTAATAATACTGATCAAACAGGCGAAGTTGCTTTGATACGTTATTCCCAACAATCGGATTTTCGTCGAGACATAATCAAAGGCTCCATGCGCGCTCAAAGACGTAAAACAGTTACTTGGAAACTCTTTGAAGCAAATGCGCATTCCCCTCTTTTTTTGGACCGAATAGACAAATCTTTTTTTTTTTTTTTTGATATTTCTGAACGGATGAAAAAAATTTTTAGAAATTGGATGTGGAAAAACACAGAATTCACAATTTCGAATTATACAGATAAAAAGACAAAAGAAAGCGCGAAAAAAAAAGAGGAGGACAAAAAAGAAGAAGACAAAAGAAAGGAGAAAGTGCGTATACAAATAGCGGAAGCCTGGGATAGTATTTTACTTGCTCAAGTAATGAGAGGTTTTTTATTAGTAACCCAATCAATTCTTAGAAAATATATTATATTACCTTCATTGATAATAGCTAAAAATATCGTCCGTATACTATTATTTCAATTTCCGGAATGGTATGAGGACTTAAAGGATTGGAATAGAGAAATGCATGTTAAATGTACCTATAACGGCGTTCAATTATCAGAAAAAGAATTTCCAAAAAACTGGTTAACAGACGGCATTCAGATCAAGATCCTATTTCCTTTTCGTCTTAAACCTTGGCACAGATCTAAGTTACGAGCCCCTTATAACGATCCAATGAAAAAGCAAGGTCAAAAAAATGATTTTTGTTTTTTAACAATTTTTGGAATGGAAGCTGAACTACCTTTTGGTTCTCCCAGAAAAAAACTTTCATTTTTTGAACCGATTTTAAAAGAACTCAAAAAAAAAATGAAAAAATTGCAAAAGAAATGTTTTATAATTCTAGGAATTTTTAAAGAACAAACAAAATTGTTTCTAAATGTCTCAAAAAAACCAAAAAAATGGATCATTAAAAACATTCTGTTTATAAAAGAAATAATAAAAGAACTCTCAAAAATAAACCCAATTATATTATTTGGATTGAGAGAAATAGAAGTATATGAATTGAGTGAAATTAAAAAAGATTCAATAATCAGTAATCGGATGATTCAGGAATCGTCCATTCAAATTAGATCTCAGGATTGGACAAATTATTCATTAACAGAAAAAAAAATGCAAGATCTGACTGATAGAATAAACACAATCATAAATCAAATAGAAAAAATTACAAAAGACAAGAAAAAGGGATTTATAACTTCAGATAGAAATTTGAGTTCTAACAAAATAAGTTATGATGATAAAAGATTGGAATCACAAAAAAATATTTGGCAGATATTAAAAAGAAGAACTGCTCGATTAATCCGTAAATCCCATTATTTTATAATATTTTTCATTGAAAAGATATACATAGATATCTTTCTATCTATGATTAATATTCCTAGTATCAATACACAACTTTTTCTTGAATCAACAAAAAAAATTATTAATAAAAACATTAACAGTAATGAAGCAAATCAAGAAAGAATTAATAAAACAAATCAAAGTTTAATTAAATTTATTTCGATTATAAAAGAGTCACTTTCTAATACTAATATTAGTCTTAGTCAAAAAAATTCAAAGACTTTTTTTGACTTATCTTACTTTTCACAAGCATATGTATTTTACAAATTATCACAAACCCAACTTATTAAGTTAGAGAAATTGAAATCCGTATTTCAATATAATGGAACCCCCCTTTTTCTTAAGAATGAAATAAAGGATTTTTTTGTTGTAAGACAAGAACTATTTCATTCCGAATTAAGACCTAAGAATCTTCGCAATTCTGGAATGAATCAATGGACAAATTGGTTAAGGAGTCATTATCAATATCAATGTGATGTATCTCAAATTAAATGGTCTAGAGTAGTACCACAAAAATGGCGAAATATATTGAACTGTATAGCTCAAAATAAAGATTTATATAAAGATTTGTGTGATTTATATGAAAAAGATGAATTAATTCACTACGAAAAAAAAACAAAAATTGAAACGGATTTATTATTGAATCAAAAGGATAATTTTAAAAAACAATATAGATATGATCTTTTAGCATATAAATCTATAAATTCTGAAACTAAGAAGTACTCTTCAATTTATGGATCACCATTACAAGTAAAAACTAACCAAGATATTTTTTATAATTACAACACACATAAACAAAAATCATTTAATATGGTAGAAGATGATATTCGAGATATGGATAAAAATACGGATAGAAAATTTTTTGATTGGAGAATTCTCGATTTTTGTCTTAAAACGAAGGTCGATATTGAGGCCTGGATCAATATTGATACTGACACTAACAGTAATAAATATACTAAGACTAGGGTTAATAAGTATCAAATAATTGATAAAATTAATAATAAGGGTCTTTTTTATCTCACACTTCAGCAAGACCAAAAAATCAACCTATCCAATCAAAAACCCCTTTTGGATTGGATGGGAATGAATGAAGAAATACTAAGTCGTCCCATATCAAATCTGGAACTTTGGTTCTTGCCAGAATTTGTGAGACTTTATAATACGTATAAAATGAAACCGTGGGTTATACCAATTAAATTACTACTTTTTAATTCTAATATAAAAAAAAATGCTAGTGAAAACAAAAGCATCACTGGAAATAAAAAAAGAGATCCTTTTATATCAATATCGTCGAATGAAAAAAAATCTCTTGAATTAGAAAACCGAAATCAAGGAGAAAAAGAATCCACGGGCCAAGCAGATCTTAAATCAGCTCTTTCAAACCAAGAAAAAGATGTTGAAGAAGATTATACGGGATCGGACATGAAAAAACATAGAAATAAAAAGCAATACAAGATCAATACAAAAGCGGAGTTTGATTTCTTCCTAAAAAGGTATTTGTATTTTCAATTGAGATGGGATGATTCTTTAAATAAAAAAATAATCAATAACATCAACGTATATTGTCTCCTGCTTAGACTGATAAATCCAAGAGAAATTACTATATCCTCTATTCAAAGGGGCGAAATGAGTCTGGATATTTTGACGATTCAGAAAGATGTAACTCTTACAGAATTTATTAAAAGGGGATTTTTGATTATTGAACCAATTCGTCTAGCTATAAAAAATGATGGAAAATTTATTATGTATCAAACCCTCGGTATTTCATTAGTTCATAAAAGTAAACATCAAATAAATCAAAGATACCGAGAAAAAAAACATGTTGATAAGAATTCTGATGAAGTCATTACAAAACATCAAAAGATGACTGGAAATAGATATAAAAAAAATTATGATTTGTTTGTTCCTGAAAATATTTTATCGCCTAGACGTCGTAGAGAATTGCGAATTCTAATTTGTTTAAATTCTAAGAATAGACATAGAAAGGCATCTTTTTGTAATGGGAATGAGGTAAACAGTCAAGTTGTGGATAAAAGCAAAAAATATAAAAAAAAACTTATAAAATTAAAGCTATTTCTTTGGCCCAATTATCGATTAGAAGATTTAGCTTGTATGAATCGTTATTGGTTTAATACCAATAATGGCAGTTGTTTCAGTATGGTAAGGATACGTATGTATCCGCGATTGAAAATTCATTAATAGTACATTTTTCCTATATTTCCCATACCAGATCTGGTCTATGACGACAAAGAGATGCACGCATACATTGTCTTACATTCCATTCTGATACATGATACTAATTCAATGACATATCAATTAGATCTAGAATGAACAAAATTTTCTTATTTTAGGTCTAAACTTTTATCTTTTGTGAGTGAAGAAACCAACCATACTTTTGTATCCCCTTTCAAATCCAATTTTAAAATGAAAATAGGATTGAGTAAGTTTTATTAAATTAAAAAAATTAGAAATTAATAACGAAATACAAATTTTTGTATATACCAAATAAAAATTAGGGGCATTATTATTACTGATCAATAAAGATATCTATCAATAAAAAATATCTTAAAATAAAAAGAGGGGGGGAGAGAAGATTTCAGTTTATGGTAAAAAATTCATTCATCTCAGTTATTTCACAAGAAGAAAAAGACGAAAACAGAGGATCTGTTGAATTTCAAATAGTTAGTTTCACCAATAGGATACGAAGACTTACTTCACATTTACAATTACACAAAAAAGACTATTTATCTCAGAGAGGTTTACGTAAAATTCTGGGAAAACGCCAACGATTACTGTCTTATTTGTCAAAGAAAAATAGAATATGTTATAAAGAATTAATTAATCGGTTGGATATTCGGGAGTCAAAAACTCGTTAATTTGATTTTTATTTTTATAAAGGCATTTTGAATTATTTGATTTATTAGATCTTGAATTTTAATGAACTTTTTTTCGTTTTCAGCAATTCATGAAAGAATGAATCGAGGAAAAACCTATGAATATACCGGCTACAAGAAAAGACCTCATGATAGTCAATATGGGCCCCCACCACCCATCAATGCATGGTGTTCTTCGACTCATCATTACTCTAGATGGTGAAGATGTTATTGACTGTGAACCAATATTGGGTTATTTACACCGAGGAATGGAAAAAATTGCGGAAAATCGAACAATTATACAATATTTGCCTTATGTAACACGGTGGGATTATTTAGCTACTATGTTCACAGAAGCAATAACTGTAAACGGACCGGAACAGTTGGGAAATATTCAAGTACCTAAAAGAGCCAGCTATATCAGAATAATTATGTTGGAGTTGAGTCGTATAGCTTCTCATCTGTTATGGCTCGGTCCTTTTATGGCGGATATTGGTGCACAAACTCCCTTTTTCTATATTTTCAGAGAAAGAGAATTAGTATATGATCTATTCGAAGCTGCCACCGGTATGAGAATGATGCATAATTATTTTCGTATCGGAGGAGTAGCGGCCGATCTACCTCATGGCTGGATAGATAAATGTTTGGATTTCTGCGATTATTTTTTAACAAGAGTTGCTGAATATCAAAAACTTATTACACGAAATCCTATTTTTTTAGAACGAGTCGAGGGAGTAGGCATTATTGGTAGAGAGGAAGTAATAAATTGGGGTTTATCGGGACCAATGCTGCGAGCTTCCGGAATACAATGGGATCTTCGTAAAGTTGATCATTATGAATGTTACGACGAATTTGATTGGGAAGTACAGTGGCAAAAAGAAGGAGATTCATTGGCTCGTTATCTAGTCCGAATTGGTGAAATGATAGAATCCGTAAAAATTATTCAACAGGCCCTGGAAGGAATTCCAGGGGGACCCTATGAGAATTTAGAAATACGATACTTTGATAGAGAAAGGAATCCGGAATGGAATGATTTTGAATATCGATTTATTAGTAAAAAGCCGTCTCCTACATTTGAATTGCCGAAACAAGAACTTTATGTGAGAGTAGAAGCCCCAAAGGGAGAATTGGGAATTTTTCTCATAGGGGATCAGAGTGGTTTTCCTTGGAGATGGAAAATCCGCCCGCCGGGTTTTATCAATTTGCAAATTCTTCCGCGGTTAGTTAAAAGAATGAAATTGGCTGATATTATGACGATACTAGGTAGTATAGATATCATTATGGGAGAAGTTGATCGTTGAAATGATAATTGATACACCGGAAGTACAAGATATCGATTCTTTTTCTAGATTAGAATTTTTTAAAGAGGTTTATGGAATTCTATGGGTTCTTGTTCCTATTTTGACTCTTGTAGTGGGAATCACAATAGGCGTACTGGTAATTGTATGGTTAGAAAGAGAAATATCGGCAGGGATACAACAACGTATTGGACCTGAATACGCCGGCCCTTTGGGAGTTCTTCAAGCTCTAGCAGATGGGACAAAACTACTTTTCAAAGAAAATCTTTTTCCATCTAGGGGGGATACTCGTTTATTCAGTATCGGGCCATCCATAGCAGTCATATCAATTTTAGTAAGCTATTCAGTAGTTCCTTTTGGATATAACCTTGTTTTAGCGGATCTCAATATCGGTGTTTTTTTATGGATTGCCATTTCCAGTATTGCTCCAATTGGACTTCTTATGTCGGGATACGGGTCAAATAATAAATATTCCTTTTTAGGCGGTCTACGAGCTGCTGCTCAATCGATTAGTTATGAAATACCATTAACTTTATGTGTGTTATCAATATCTCTACGTGCGATTCGTTGATACATAGACAGAAACTTTTCTCTATTCCTTCCTTTCAAGGAAAGGGTTGGAATGGATTGAGTAGATATCTTAATTTTTTTTTATTCATTATTCGGGTTGATGAACTAAATCAAATAGTTATATGAGTGAAAGAAAACAGCTTATATATAAATTCGCAGTAAAAAGATTGATTCTCATTTTCTATGTATAAGAGTTAGAGAGTTAAGCGGAAATAAACATAAACAGAAGAGACCGTTTCCCCCAAGATTGGTTGATTAGTCATCCTGACTTGAAGCGGGTTCAAAAGATCAACCGTATTGAGTTTTCACTATCATTTTTATGTATTAGCATAACGGGGGATTGAGCAAAAACGAGTGGATGGTTAGAAACACGAACATATGTAAAGGATTAGTAATGGAGATTATGTAAATTCTCCAAAAGGACATTTTTACATAATATACAAACAAAGAATACTAATTGGGGCTTTAAGTTGGTAGAAATGATCAGGCAGTACTCCCCATGACACGATTCCAATCCAGAGTATACTCCTATCCACCGATTTAATAAATAACTATTCGAAACGAAATAATCCTTTACTTTATTTTGAAAGCCCTCTTTTTCTCAGAAATAGAAAGAAGAATAGGAACGAAAAAAAAAAAAAAAAAGATATACTTTATTTATTCTTTGTTACTTTTATTCTTTCCCATATACATATTAATAGATATATAATTTGTGTCATAATTCATTAATTAATATAGAATTTTTTTTTCGTACGTGAAACCAACGGGTTATTGATATTTTTACAAGAAGTATTTTATTGAACAGTTAAGTTATTACTGAACAAAGAAGAATTGAAATTATTATTGAAATTATTAAATTAAAGAAAGGATGAGATCAATTCAGAAGTACTTTTTTTATTTAATTTTGAATTAAAATAATTATAACAGACAGAATTCAATTGGTCTAATTTGGGACCGGCCGATAGTTATCCATCCTACAAACATATCAAGATTCAAAAAAGAATACTGACGCGGTCCCTATATTTATTTCTGGCCTTCAAGGAGCCGTATGAGGTGAAAATCTCATGTACGGTTCTGTAATAGCGATGGTAACAGTGATGGTATCACCGACTATAATTATCTAACAGTTCAAGTACAATTGATATTGTTGAGGCGCAATCAAAATATGGTTTTTGGGGATGGAATTTGTGGCGTCAGCCTATAGGGTTTATCATTTTTATTATTTCTTCCCTAGCAGAATGTGAGAGATTACCTTTTGATTTACCAGAAGCAGAAGAAGAGTTAGTAGCAGGTTATCAAACCGAATACTCGGGTATAAAATTTGGGTTATTTTATGTTGCTTCCTATCTAAACCTATTGGTTTCTTCATTATTTGTAACAGTTCTTTACTTGGGAGGTTGGAATATATCTATTCCGGACATATATGTTTCTGAGCTTTTTGAAATAAATAAAACATGTGGAGTTTTTGGAGCGATAATTGGTATCTTTATTACATTAGCTAAAACTTATTTGTTCTTGTTCATTCCTATCACAACAAGATGGACTTTACCGAGGCTAAGAATGGACCAACTATTGAATCTTGGATGGAAATTTCTTTTACCTATTTCTCTCGGTAATCTATTATTAACAACTTCTTTCCAACTCTTTTCACTGTAAAGTAACATTCTATATTCACAACGTGTCTCAAACAAGAGAAATAAACAAACATAAAACTATTCATATATATATTAACGATATGTTCTCTATGGTAACTGGGTTCATGAATTATGGTCAACAAACAGTACGAGCTGCAAGGTACATTGGTCAAAGTTTCATGATTACTTTATCCCACGCAAATCGTTTACCCGTAACTATTCAATATCCTTATGAAAAATCAATCACCGCGGAGCGTTTCCGCGGTCGAATCCATTTTGAATTTGATAAATGTATTGCTTGTGAAGTATGCGTTCGTGTATGTCCTATAGATCTACCCGTTGTTGATTGGAAATTGGAAACTGATATTCGCAAGAAACGGCTGCTTAATTACAGTATTGATTTCGGAGTCTGTATATTTTGTGGTAATTGCGTTGAGTATTGTCCAACGAATTGTTTATCAATGACTGAAGAATATGAACTTTCTACTTATGATCGTCACGAATTGAATTATAATCAAATTGCTTTGGGTCGTTTACCAATGTCAGTAATTGACGATTATACAATTCGAACAATTTTGAATTCGCCTCAAATAAATAAGTAAATCTCTTATTAACGAATAATTTATAATTACTTTACTAATAACTAATATAGAAGGAATTTTGGTTTCTTTCGTGTTGTTTGGTCAATAACTACAAATACCAACTATTGATTGGTTGGTAAGAAACGCGTCTTAATTTGGATTGAAAATCCATTAATTAATATATCCATAATTTTTTAAAAAATATATCGTTTAGAATTAGAACGACTCTTTCAGATAAAGAATGAAATTAGTCCAATAATAGTACTCACATTTATTCATATCCCTTAGTATTTATTTACTTAGGATTAAATTAGGAATTGCTCAAAAATCATAAAAAAAAATTTTTCTGGTCGGGTCTCAATAAGGTCATGAAAAACATTTCTATTTATTTATCTCTTATTTTACATATAATGGATTTGCCCGGACCAATACATGATTTTCTTTTAGTCTTTCTGGGATCGGTTCTTATACTAGGAGGTATGGGGGTGGTATTATTTACCAACCCCATTTATTCTGCCTTTTCATTGGGACTGGTTCTTGTTTGTATATCCTTATTCTATATTCTATTAAACTCTTATTTTGTAGCTGCTGCACAACTCCTTATTTACGTGGGAGCTATAAATGTTTTAATCGTATTTGCTGTGATGTTCATGAATGGTTCAGAATATTACAAAGATTTGAATCTTTGGACCATTGGGGATGTGGTTACTTTGCCAGTTTGTACAAGTATTTTTGTTTTACTCATGATTATTATTACGGATACGTCATGGTACGGAATTATTTGGACTACAAGATCAAACCAGATTATAGAGCAAGATTTGATAAGTAATAGTCAACAAATTGGAATTCATTTATCAACAGATTTTTTTCTTCCATTTGAATTCGTTTCGATAATTCTTTTAGCCGCTTTGATAGGTGCAATTGCCGTGGCGCGACAGTAAAAAATTTATAGAATTAGCAATGCCCATTAAACTCTGTTCGGTTTTATTACATTACATTACATTTATTTCCCTTTAATTAAAGATTGTTTATGTCTAAAATAGAAATTATTCAATCTATTCTATTAACAATAGAAAATCTGCCTTTGTTCCGTACTTTTTTTTATTCTAGTCAATTGAATCTGTTGAATTGTTGTTCAGTTCATATTGAAATGAATCGAAATTGATAAGGAGTTGGTCAATGATGCTCGAACATGTACTTGTTTTGAGTGCCTACTTATTTTCTATCGGTATCTATGGATTGATCACGAGCCGGAATATGGTTAGAGCCCTTATGTGTCTTGAACTTATACTGAATGCGGTTAATATGAATTTCGTAACATTTTCTGATTTTTTTGATAGTCGCCAATTAAAAGGAAATATTTTCTCAATTTTTGTTATAGCTATTGCAGCCGCTGAAGCAGCTATTGGCCCGGCTATTGTTTCATCAATTTATCGTAACAGAAAATCAACTCGTATCAATCAATCGAATTTGTTGAATAAGTAGTATTAATCATATAAATTCTAATATTCATAAATTAGAATTACCATGACCATACATTACGTAATAATACATGTTTTCAAAAATGTAAGAAATTAAAGTATCTTGGCTCTATCGCATGAGTCAATCCAGAAGTAGATTGATTAGAAAAATTATGATAAATTATTGATTCATCTGGTGTCTAAATATATGATTCATTTACAAGTTTACTAGATCGAAACTTTCTGACATTCAAAAATTTATAGATCCAAATGTCACATTCAGTAAAGATTTATGATACGTGTATAGGGTGTACTCAATGCGTGCGCGCCTGCCCAACGGATGTATTAGAAATGATACCTTGGGACGGGTGTAAAGCTAAGCAAATTGCTTCTGCTCCAAGAACAGAGGACTGTGTCGGTTGTAAGAGATGTGAATCCGCCTGTCCGACAGATTTCTTGAGTGTTCGAGTTTATTTATGGCATGAAACAACTCGAAGTATGGGTCTGGCTTATTAATACGTTCCAGAAAACCCTACTTGAATACATTTGATTTTTTTACCTTTACCGACAAAAACCCGCGCTCAAAAACTATTTATTTTGAGCACGGGTTTTTCTGGTCCAAGTTTATCTTGTTTTTACCATGAATAATTTTCCTTGGTTAACGCTAGTTGTAGTTTTGCCAATATTCGCGGGTTCCTTAATTTTCTTTCTCCCTCATAGAGGAAATAAGATAATTAGGTGGTATACTATAGGTATATGCATAGTGGAACTCCTTCTAACAACCTATGCATTCGGTTATCGTTTCCAATTGGATGATCCATTAATGCAACTGACAGAGGATTATAAATGGATCGATTTTTTTGATTTTTACTGGAGATTGGGAATAGATGGAATTTCTATAGGACCCATTTTACTGACAGGATTTATCACAACTTTAGCTACTTTAGCGGCTCGGCCGATTACTCGAGATTCCCGACTATTCCATTTTCTGATGTTAGCAATGTATAGCGGTCAAATAGGACCATTTTCTTCTCGAGACCTTTTACTTTTTTTCATCATGTGGGAGTTAGAATTAATTCCAGTTTATCTACTTCTATCCATGTGGGGGGGAAAGAAACGTTTGTATTCAGCTACAAAATTTATTTTGTACACTGCAGGAAGTTCCGTTTTTTTATTAATGGGAGTTTTGGGTATTGGTTTATATGGTTCCAATGAACCAACATTAAATTTTGAAACATCAGCTAATCAATCGTATCCTGTAGCACTGGAAATAATATTCTATATTGGATTTCTTATTGCTTTTGCTGTCAAATCACCGATCATACCCTTACATACATGGTTACCAGACACCCATGGAGAGGCACATTACAGTACTTGTATGCTTTTAGCCGGAATCTTATTAAAAATGGGAGCGTATGGATTGGTTCGGATCAATATGGAATTATTACCCCACGCCCATTCTTTATTCTCTCCCTGGTTGATTATAGTAGGCACAATTCAAATAATCTATGCAGCTTCAACATCTCCCGGTCAGCGTAATTTAAAAAAAAGAATAGCCTACTCTTCTGTATCTCATATGGGTTTCATAATTATAGGAATTGGTTCTATAAGCGATACAGGACTCAACGGAGCCATTTTACAAATCATCTCTCACGGATTTATTGGCGCTGCGCTTTTTTTCTTGGCCGGAACGAGTTATGATAGAATACGTCTTGTTTATCTCGACGAAATGGGCGGAATGGCTATCGCAATTCCAAAAATATTCACGACTTTCAGTATCTTATCAATGGCTTCTCTTGCATTACCGGGCATGAGCGGTTTTGTTGCCGAATTGTTAGTTTTTTTTGGAATACTTACTAGTCAAAAATATCTTTTAATGACAAAAATATTAATTACTTTTGTAATGGCAATTGGAATGATATTAACTCCTATTTATTCATTATCTATGTTACGCCAGATGTTCTATGGATACAAGCTTTTTAATGCCCCAAACTCTTATTTTTTTGATTCTGGACCGCGAGAATTATTTGTTTCGATCTCTATCCTTTTACCTGTAATAGGTATTGGTGTTTATCCCGATTTCGTTTTATCATTATCAGTTGACAAGGTCGAAGCTATTATATCCAATTATTTTTTTCGATAGTTTTTGTGAGTAAACCAAAAAATGAAACTGAAATCCCATGATTTTAAAAATGGTTGATTGTACAATAAAAAAATGAGTCTTTTATATTCTTTTAAGTAAAATATTTTATATTCTTTTAAGTAAAATAAATAAATTGGAATTCTATTATAACTAGATATCTTTTGAATTTGTGAGAACCATTTGAATCAAGTAATGGAAATGATTCAAATGGTTCTTGATTGTTTACATGAAGTTTTCGTATATATACCTGTATGCCGTCCTATGTTTATATTCGTCAAGTCTTTTATTCAATTAGATGTTAATGTAAATGAACCATAACTATGCAACCCTATTCCTAATAGATTAACCCCAAAATAGCATATCCAAATTATAAGAAAGCCCATTGAGGCCACAATTGCAGAATTTACACTTTCAAAATTTTTATTTGTTCGAATATGTAAATAAATAGCGAATATGGTCCAAGTAATAAATGCCCAAGTCTCCTTTGGATCCCAATTCCAATATGATCCCCATGCTTCATTAGCCCATACTGCTCCCGAAAGAATACCTACGGTTAAAAGGATAAACCCTAGACTAATAATACGATAACTCCAACGATCCAATTGTTGAATCAATTGATACCTGTAATAATTTTGAGACGAAATAAAAGAAGTGTTTCGTAAGACATTGTTTCTTTCGTTCACGTATTGAATCTCACTAAAGTAAACTGACTCATTTTCTAAATTATTGCTTTTACTAAAAATCCTTATGAATTTTCGAAATGTAATGACTAGAAGAGCTAGTGATAATAATGATCCACACAAAAGAGCTGCATAGCTCAATACCATCATACTTACGTGCATCATTAACCAATGGGATTGGAGAGCGGGTACTAATATCGCGGATTGATGCATTTCAGTTAAAAGACCCGAAGTAGCAAAACCTTGAGTAAAAATAGCACTTGGCGCGGTTATTGCGCTTAAATGGTTTTTATGTTTTTTAAAATACGGAATAATATGAATAATGGAAAAACTCCACGAAAGAAAAATTAATGATTCATATAAATCACTTAATGGTAAATGCCTCAAATACATCCAACGAGTAACTAATAATCCTGTTATGCAGAAAAAAGTAGCTATCATCCCCTTTTCTGACGAATCATCTAGTCCTACGATTTCATCGACTAATAAAATTATCAAATGAATTGTAATTACAATTGAAACGATCGAAAAGGATATATGAGTTAATATATGCTCTAAAGTTGAAAATATCATAAAAATTATTTAATTAATAAGGGCGTCCCTCAATTATAGGAATTGAAATCTGGAATTGGAATTGAATTCATTATAGGACTTACTCTTTTAGAAGATGCCATGCCGCCACTCGGACTCGAACCGAGATGCTCTAGCACTGCTTCCTAAGAGCAGCGTGTCTACCGATTTCACCATAGCGGCTTATTCGAAATCATAATAACCTATTTTTATTCAATCGTCGAGCTTGAAGGAGTTAATTCAATCCAATATTTTTTTTTAGGAAACCATTCAAATTGATGAATAAAAACTTGTTTAAAAATTAGGGATTAAAACGTTTTCGTTAACGTTAATAATATTGATTTTTCTTATTATTATCTTTTTATTTAGTTATTTAGTATTTTAGGATGTCAATTTTATTTAACTGAACTAACAATGTATTTTTTCGTAGACTATTACTTTATGCTCTCCTAAAACTAAAATGTAACAGTTGTAACTATATAATTTTTACTTCAATCCCTGGATATAAGTAAAAAAAATGTTCTGCCTCGTTTGCATTTTTTAATGATTAATTTCTTTTATCATTTATTTTATTAATCTAAAATAAAAAATTCATTTTATCGATTAATAAAAAAATTGAATTTTTATATAACACAATTTCAGCGATACACTCAAAAGATTTATGTAAATATTTGCATAGTTAGGTTGCGTTAGGATTTTTTGTTGTGTAGAGAATTTGCGTTAAGATTTAGCAAACCCATTAAGTTAGGTATTTGGGATGGTCGTATCAATCATATAAAAAAATTTCGTATAGAAATTGTACCGTACTTCAAAATATTTTCTAAATTTTTTAATTAATATATATATATTATATCTTGATCGATCTTCCAATCGAAACATAGGATCTAAAATAGATCACTCAAAATTGGCGCATTCGTCATATAACTACCTAAAAATGGAAACGGGGCTTTTATTAATATTAATTAAATTGGGTTTAAGGAATTTATATAGTGATAATAATTTCTAAAACCCAAAATAATGGTTTAAAAGATTCTAAAAAACATTTTAAACTTAATCAATTAGTTTCAACGACCTCTTCTTTATAATATAAAATCAAAAATATAACTAAAAAAAAATTCTTTTTATTATTGAGTAAGGGCGATGGGGAAAGTGATAATCCCCATCCGGAAAATGATAAAACATACTAAAATGAAAGGCGAAACCTTGCGCTTGCGTTTACCCTTTTTTCAAACAAAAAAGTACCATTCATTTTTAGAATTCAGTAGACAACAGAATTCTTATCTATATCAGAAACGAAAGAAAAATTTGGCTTCAAAGTAAAACAAATTCAATTTTATATTCGTTTTAAATTAAAACATTATGAGACTAATTCTTTTTTATTTATTTTATTTTTAATGTATATTGTTTATTTTAATGTATATTGTTTATATTGTAATTTATCTTATATATTAATATTTATTCTTTTACTATACTATTATGATGTTAATATTAATTATAATTGATAAATATTATTTATCATTTTTATAACTTATAAATCTTATAAATAAACTATAAACAAAATTATATTACTTTATTAGTTATTAGAACGATTCAGATTATTTATTTGTTACACAGATTATTTATTTGTTACACAAAAAAAACTTTTAGAACTCCCGGTAGAAAGAGATTTCGCTAACGAAAAAGCTTTCAATGCTGCCCTATATCCCTTCCTTTTCCAAATATTTTTACGAATACGTTTTTTTGAAATAGAGGTGCGCTTTTTTGGAACTGCCATTAAAAAGTTATAATAGGTTTTTCGGTTGGATGTGAAAGACATCTATTGTTCAAAATCAATTGTTCTTTACTATTCTCTATCTATTTTTTCTCTAAATTAGACTCCAAAAAAAAAGGGGGGGTTTAAAAATCACATAAAATATTAATAAGAACGATAAGGTACACTATGCCAAATAGATTGAAGTTGATAAAATAAAAAAAAATAATACAAAAAAAAAAAGAAAGATTGTCCGTTTCGTTTTCTTTCTATTTTCGTCGTGTTACATTTATACATGTAATAAAAAAATCTAAAAGTTTAATAACCCAACCCTTCTCCCGCTTAATAAAAAAAAAAAAAACTTTAATAATTTTTTCTATTATATTAATTAATTTAATATTAATTTAATTGTTCAAGCTCGAAGAAAGAGTCCACAAAATTTTAATTATCAAATGAGACTAGTAGTTAATCTGTTAAAGGATACAAAATACATAATTTAAAGGCATTTTATTTGCCCCCTTTTTTTTTCCGTAAAATTAAAGTGTTGGATATCATAGCATTTCCTACAAATAGCTTTTATTGTAATGGAAGACAAACAATGAGTTACAAAACAAATTGGTTAATGATTCTAAATAACCGAATTACAATAAATAGTTTTAGTTATGGGCTTTATGATTCATATCAAATACTGTTTTTGGTATAATTATTTATCCTTGTTCTATAGATATAAAAAAATTATTGTAATACGTAATAATTAAAATGAAAATTCTAATTTTCATTTTTTATCTTCATAAAATTTTATTTAAAAATTTGAATTTAATATTAACAATTCAGTATTAATAAAATGAAATACGTATTTATTTTTCACTAGTGACTTATTTATATCATTTGACCAATTATAACCTCTTGATTTTAAATATTTGAAGTAGTTTGGAAAGATTCAGAATAATTAAGGCTAGAAAATTCTATTTAAGTTTTATTTTATATATCTTAATTTTTTTTATTAACCGACCCCTTTCAAAAGAAAAGAAATAAGAACCGGTGACTCAGAAACAATTAATTAAGATAAATTTTTTTTTTTTTTTTTTTATGGAATATACATATCAATATTCATGGATTATACCTTTCATTCCACTTCCAGTTCCTATCTTAATTGGAACAGGACTTCTACTTTTTCCAACGGCAACAAAAAATCTTCGCCGTATGTGGGCTTTTCCTAGTGTTTTATTATTAAGTATAGTTATGGTTTTTTCCGCCCTTTTTTCTATTCAGCAAATAAATAATAATTCTGTCTATCAATATGTATGGTCTTGGACCATCAATAATGATTTTTCTTTAGAATTTGGCTGCTTGGTTGATCCACTTACTTCTATTATGTCGATATTAATCACTACTGTTGGAATTATGGTTCTTATTTATAGTGACAATTATATGTCTCATGATCAGGGATATTTGAGATTTTTTGCTTATATGAGTTTTTCCAATACTTCAATGTTGGGATTAGTTACTAGTTCTAATTTGATACAAATTTATATTTTTTGGGAATTAGTTGGAGTGTGTTCTTATCTATTAATAGGTTTTTGGTTCACACGACCCAGTGCCGCGAATGCTTGTCAAAAAGCGTTTGTAACTAATCGTGTCGGGGATTTTGGTTTATTATTAGGAATTTTGGGTTTTTATTGGATAACAGGTAGTTTCGAATTTCGGGATTTGTTTGAAATATTCAATAACTTGGTTTCTAATAATGAAGTTAATTTTTTATTTGTTACTTTATGCGCCTCCCTATTATTTGCTGGCGCTGTTGCTAAATCCGCCCAATTTCCACTTCATGTATGGTTACCTGATGCCATGGAAGGGCCTACCCCCATTTCGGCTCTTATACATGCCGCTACTATGGTAGCAGCAGGAATTTTTCTTGTAGCTCGGCTTCTTCCTCTTTTCATAGTTATACCTTACATTCTAAATCTAATAGCTTTGATAGGTATAATAACATTATTTTTAGGAGCCACTTTAGCTCTTGCTCAAAAAGATATTAAGAAAAGCTTAGCTTATTCTACAATGTCTCAATTGGGTTATATGATGTTAGCTCTAGGTATGGGGTCTTATCGAGCTGCTTTATTTCATTTGATTACTCATGCTTATTCGAAGGCATTGTTGTTCTTAGGATCTGGATCAATTATTCATGCGATGGAAGCTATTGTTGGATATTCTCCAGATAAAAGTCAGAATATGGTTCTTATGGGCGGTTTAAGAAAACATGTACCAATTACAAAAACTGCTTTTTTATTGGGTACACTTTCTCTTTCTGGTATTCCACCCCTTGCTTGTTTTTGGTCCAAAG